TGTGCTACTGTAATTTTGAAAATGAACGCGGAAATACCCATCAAAGGTAAGTAAATATACCCGAAACATATAAAATGCGGTTAATCCTGCTGTGAAATAAGCTATTACTGCGAAAATTGGTGAATACAACCAACTATCATTAAGAATGTCATCTTTGGACCAAAAACAAGCAAGAGGTGGAATACCACAAAGAGAAAGTGTACCCAATAAAAAAGTAGTTCTTGTAATTGGAACATATCTTGTTAAACCACCCATAAGAACCATATTCTGACTTTTATCTGGTGAATATCCAACAATAGGTTCCATTGAATGAATAATAGATCCGGATCCCAAAAACAATAAAGCTTTTGAATAGGCATGAGTGATCAAATGGAATAAAGCAGCTCGATAAGAACCTATACCTAGAGCTAACATAATATAACCCAATTGAGACATTGTGGAATAGGCTAAGCTTTTTTTAATGTCTCTTTGAGCAAGGGCCAAAGTAGCCCCTAATAATAGTGTTATTACACCTATTAAAGAAATGAAATTCATTATATAAGGTATGACTATGAAAAGAGGAAGAAGCCGAGCTACAAGAAAAATTCCTGCTGCTACCATAGTAGCAGCGTGTATAAGAGCCGAAATAGGAGTGGGTCCTTCCATAGCATCAGGTAACCATACGTGAAGGGGGAATTGTGCGGATTTAGCAACTGCACCGACGAATAATAAAGAAGCACACAAGGTAGCAAATAAAGAATTGACCCCATTATTTTGGATTAAGTTATTAGTTATTTCGAGCAAATACCGAAATTCTAAACTACCTGTTATCCAATAAAAACCTAAGATTCCTAACAATAAACCAAAATCCCCTACACGATTAGTTACAAAAGCTTTTTGACAAGCACTTGCTGCAATTGGTCGTGTGAACCAAAACCCTATTAATAAATAAGAACACATTCCCACAAGTTCCCAAAAAATATAAATTTGTATCAAATTTGAACTAGTAACTAATCCCAGCATAGAAGTATTAAAAAAACTCATATAAGCAAAAAATCTCAAATATCCTTGATCGTGATACATATACTTGTCACTATAAATAAGAACCATGATTCCAACAGTAGTAATTAGTATTGACATAATAGAAGTAAGTGGATCGATCAAGTATCCAAACTCTAAGGAAAAATCATTATTGATGGTCCAAGACCATAGATATTGATAGATAAAACTTCCATTTATTTGTTGAATAGACAGATTGGCTGAAAACACCATAGCTATACTTAAGAGTAAAACACTAGGAAAAGCCCACATGCGACGAATATTTTTTGTTGCTGTCGGAATAAGTAGAAGTCCAAATCCTATTGACATAGTAACTGGAAGTGGAAGAAAAGGTATTATCCACGCATATTGATATGTATGTTCCATAAGAAAAGAAACTCTTTTTTCTTATAATTACAAATTGTTCTCGATTCACCAATTCTTATCTTTTTTATCCTTTTAGAAAGGAACAATAATAAAAGAAAAAAAAAAGATATGAAAAAAAGTCAAATATTGAGATTCTTAATTATTCTGATTTTTTTTTGTGATTAATAAACATATTTATTATACTATAATAGTATAATAAATATATTATATAGTATACTATATATAGTAAGGAAAAAGAGTTAGACCAAAAAAAGAGTACTTTTTTTATTCAAATATGGATCATAGTATCTATATTCGAATTAAAAAAAATACCTAGGTATTCTAGTTCATTTTGGGAAGGGAGTAATTACCTAACTTGTTGTGTAACTGATTGATTGGATTGAAACCCAATAAAAAAAACTTATGTTTATCAGAAATCTTATGATACTCCTTACTTTGAATTATGGACATAGCACTCTGGACTTAATCAATTTTTATTTTCCCTTATTTTCTTCCATTTTTTTTCCCTCATGTCATTTATATATGTGATGTGTGATGTGCGCGCATACGTATATGTGATATATATATATCACATATACATGTATATATAAATATATTTGTATTATATATATTTGTATGTTTATTATATATTTATATGTTAAAGTAAAAAAACAATGTATATTAAAAAGAGTATATTAAAAAAATTATCCACATACACGAAATAAGTATAGATAATAACTAAAAAGAACGATCTATTTTGAAGAATACATGTCTTTCACATACAACGATAAAAGGAGGAACCCCCCTTTTTGA